TGTCTGTTTTCAAAGCACGAAGAGTCATTGATCAGATTCGCGGGCGTTCTTATGAGGAAACACTCATGATATTAGAACTAATGCCTTATAGAGCATCTTATCCAATTTTACAATTAGTTTATTCTGCAGCAGCAAATGCTAGTCATAATATGGGTTTAAATGAAGCTGATTTATTTATTAGTAAAGCTGAAGTCAACAGAGGCGCTATTGTTAAAAAGTTAAGAACTCGGGCTCGAGGACGTAGTTGTCTAATAAAAAAAACCACTTGTCATATAAAGATTGTTTTAAAAGAAAAATAGAAATTTTAGATTCATCTAAAGAAACAGAATTTAGATTCCTATTTGATATTTATAAATTTATAAAAAAATATGAATGGAACAAAGGGTAGAAAAATATGGGACAAAAAATAAATCCACTAGGTTTCAGACTTGGAACAACTCAAAGTCATCATTCTTTTTGGTTCGCACAACCAAAAAATTTTTCCATGGACCTACAAGAAGATGAAAAAATACGGAATTGTATTAAGAACTATGTACAAAAAAATAAGAGAATATCCTCAGGTTTTGAAGGAATTGCCCATATAGGGATTCAAAAAAGAATAGATTTTATTCAGGTCATAATCTATATTGGATTTCCCAATTTATTATTAGAAGGACGAACAGGGGGAGTCGAAGAATTACAGATGAATGTACAAAAAGAGTTTCGTTCTGTAAATCGGAGACTCAACATTGCTATCACAAGAATTGAAAAGCCTTATGGACAACCTAATATTCTTGCAGAATATATAGCTTTACAATTAAAAAATCGAGTTTCATTTCGAAAGGCAATGAAGAAAGCTATTGAATTAACTGAACAAACAGATACAAAAGGAATTCAAGTACAAATCGCAGGGCGTATCGACGGAAAAGAGATTGCACGTGTCGAATGGATCAGAGAAGGTAGGGTTCCTTTACAAACAATTCGGGCTAAAATTGATCACTGTTCCCATACAATTAGAACTATCTATGGAGTCTTAGGCATAAAAATTTGGGTATTTGTAAACCAAGAATAAGAATAATGAACCTTTACTTATCTCGCCATTCTGCTGAGCAATAGAAAAACAAACAATTATAATTCTATAAGGTTGAATAAAAATTCGATTTACTCTTTAATTTAGGTTTCGTATAATTGCTATGCTTAGTGTGTGACTCGTTAGTTTTAGTTTTTTATTTAGAGTTGAGATTACAAAAAAAAGATGACCCCACTATAAACTTAGTAACGATCAAAACTAAAAAAACTCAAAACTAATAACCAACTTATTGCTTCGTATTGTCGAGATCCCAAGAAACAGTCACTATATGACTGAATCGATTATATAGTTATAGCAACTGAAATTTTTTTCATAAAAAATAAATCTAATTATAAATTATGAAAAAAAAAAGGGATGTAGAAAAATGAAAGGATGATAGAAAGAGAGAATAAAGATCTCAATGATATATGATTCCAATATGTATGGTTTATGAAAAATCACCCCATAAAAAAAGGCAGTGTGATAAAGCATCAACATCAATATACAATAAAAATAAATATAAAAAATATAAATTATAATTATAATATCTATAATATCAAATATAATAAAATATTATACATATAAATATAACATAAATATAATATAATAAAATATAATAAAAAATAGAATGAATATATGATCATAATAATAAAGAATCTAAATATAAATAATTACTAAATAATAATAATCTAATCAATAATCAATATAGAGATTATCTATCTAATAAGATAGATAAATAAATAATAAGATAGAATAAGGATATAAATAATAGAAACATAGATGAATAATTGAATCGAGCTTCGGGTTAAGAAAACTGAGGAGATTGACTCAGAAACAAATAACTGATTTTGTTGGGAGCTCCATTGCAGAGTTCAGGCCTAAGCATTAATGGAGAAGCTATGGGAACGATGGAACCTGTGACTACATAGGATTTGATTGAAAAAGAATCAATCCTAATGATTCATTGGGTAGGATGGCGGAATGAACCAAGAATAACATAGATTTCTTCTGACTAGTCATAAAATGACCCTACAAATAAAAGAGAAAAGAGTCAATATTCGCCCGCGTAACCTTTTGTTTTATATTTTTTATTTTTATATTTATTTTTTTTATTTAAATTTCTATTTCATTTATTGTATGACTTTTTGGATGATTCAATATGAGGTAAAGTTAAATACTTTATAAAATTTTTGAAAAGTAAAAGAAATAAGCATTATCCATAAACAAACACGTCTAGTGATTCGCGAGGAGCTGGATGAGAAGAAACTCTCATGTCCGGTTCTGCAGTAGAGATGGAATTCAGAAACAACCATCAACTATGACCCAAAAAGAACCAGATTTCGTAAACAACATAGAGGTAGAATGAAGGGAATATCTTGCCGAGGCAATCATATTTGTTTCGGAAGATATGCTCTTCAGGCACTTGAACCTGCTTGGATCACAGCTAGACAAATAGAAGCAGGGCGAAGATCAATGACACGATATGCACGTCGTGGTGGAAAGGTATGGGTACGTATCTTTCCCGACAAACCTGTTACAGTAAGACCTATGGAAACACGTATGGGTTCGGGGAAGGGATCCCCCGAATATTGGGTATCCGTTGTTAAACCGGGCCGAATACTTTATGAAATAAGTGGAGTATCAGAAACTGTAGCCAAAGCAGCTATGAAAATAGCTGCATGCAAAATGCCTATACGAACTCAATTTGTTATTTCAGGATCAGGATAGGTAAACAAAAGTAAGTAAAGGTGTATTGAGAATGAAAAAACAAACGCGTATTTCTTTATCTCTGGACAGACAATATTTATTTTTTCCCTTGTCCCTTGCATTGAAATAAGAGATAAAAAAAAAAAAAAATGATATGATTCAACCTCAGACCCTTTTAAATGTAGCGGATAACAGCGGAGCTCGAGAGTTGATGTGTATTCGAATCATAGGAACTGGTAATCAACGATATGCTCATATTGGCGATGTTATTGTTGCTGTAATCAAAGAAGCAGTGCCCAACATGCCTCTAGAAAGATCAGAAGTAATTAGAGCTGTGATTGTACGCACGTGTAAAGAACTCAAACGTGAAAATGGCATGATAATACGATATGATGACAATGCAGCGGTTATCATTGATAAAGAAGGAAATCCAAAAGGAACTAGAATTTTTGGTGCGATTGCTCGGGAATTGAGACAGTTGAATTTTACTAAAATAGTTTCATTAGCACCCGAAGTCTTATAGTCTTCATTATATATTGTTATAATTATTATATTAATTTATAATTTATTAATTAATTAATTATTATTTAATTATTATTATTCGACTATTTATATTTTCTATTTTGATATATTAAATTATACTATTTTATAGTATATTCATTCCTATTTTTATTTATAGTTATATCATATTTATATCATAGTATAGATATAGAATAGAATATATAATTCTAGAATTTATATTCTATTTTCTATTAATTCGAATATCTGAAATAGATCCAATTAATAGATCGTGTCTCATGCATATACTTTTAATTAAAAGAAATTATAATTTAATAATAAATTTAATAATAAAAAAAAATTCAATAAAAAAGAAAAAAATTAAACTAAAACAAAAAAAGCATGTTGATTATATCAAAAATGAGGAGGCACCAATAACTATAATTCGTCATGGGTAGGGACATTATTGCCGATATAATAACTTCTATAAGAAATGCTGACATGGATAAAAAGGGAAGGGTTCAAATAGCATCTACTAATATCACTAAAAATATTGTTAAAATACTTTTACGAGAAGGTTTTATTGAAAACGTTCGAAAACATCAAGAAAGTAAAAAAAAATTCTTGGTTTTAACCTTACGACATAGAAAGACTAGGAAAGGGAATAAAATTATTTTAAAGCGTATCAGCCGACCCGGTCTACGAATTTATTCCAACTATCAACAAATTCCTAAGATTTTAGGCGGAATGGGGATTCTAATTCTTTCTACTGCTCGAGGTATAATGACAGATCGAGAAGCTCGACTAGCAAAAATTGGAGGAGAAATTTTGTGTTATATATGGTGATTCTCCTGCGGTAACTTAATACTCTCTCGAATTTACTATTTATCTATTTGTAAAATAGAGAGGAGAAGTGAATTATAGAATTATAGAACTCTTCCTCTAGTAGTTGATACTTAAAGGGGGTTATCTGAAATGAAAGAACAAAAATTGATTCATGAGGGTTTAATTACTGAGTCACTTTCCAACGGTATGTTTCGAGTTCGATTAGATAATCAAGATCTAATTCTAGGTTATATTTCAGGGAGAATCCGACGCAGTTTTATACGTATACTACCCGGAGATAGAGTAAAAATAGAAATGAGTCGTTATGATTCAACCAGGGGACGCATAATTTATAGACTTCGAAAAAAAGATTCGAACGATTAGATCATTCTTTTAAACATCCCCCTCGTAGGGGTATAATTCGAAAAAAACTACTTTTTGTTTCCAAAAAAATAGATTCAGAATGAAGGTAAGGAATAAAAAATATGAAAATAAGGGCTTCTGTTCGTAAAATTTGTGAAAAATGTCGACTGATCCGTAGGCACGGGCGAATTATAGTAATTTGTTCCAATCCGAGACATAAACAGAGACAGGGATAATTCTTCTCAAGTTCGAAATAAAGAACTTTATAAAAGAAAAAAACCCATGTACATGTAAAAAGAAAGAAAAAAGAATCAGTTTTCATATAAAATGGATATTCCGCGTATCTTTCTGTATATCTCTGATTCTTCCTTATTTTTTTTTATTCTTATGAATATGAGATAATAAAATATGACAAAACCTATAGCAAAAATTGGTTTACGTAAGAATGCACGTATTGGTTCACATAAGAATGAACGTCGAATACCGAAAGGAGTTATTCATGTTCAAGCGAGTTTCAACAATACTATTGTAACTGTTACAGACGTACGAGGTCGGGTAG